CTTCCCGCAAGAGGTTTTTTTAACACCAATCATATTAGTGCTAGATGGAAATGGTAACTCCAACAATTTCTTTGTCCTCAACGCCTCCTATTTTCAGGAATTAGTCACTTCAACGATCTTTGATGGTTATACGGGTATCCAAAGTACGAACGAGATGGATGTTTGTTGTCCCAACCATTCTTGTTAGTCCCGATACCAATAAGGAAAAGGGAAATTTATAACAAAGTTTTCGTATTGTTGATTCCTTGGTGTAGTGCTTCTTCCCCTATGCTGCCCATTGGTACTAGTGGAATAGGATTGACCTACAATATAGAACCCATAGGTGTAACCTTTCGCTCAATACTCAAATTAACAATTGAAGCATCCGAGGCTGCATCAATCGAGGATACACGACAGAAGGAATTGTTCTATCTTCAAACTCACCTTCACCAAGCGTAGGTTTATTTCAATAATTTGGTTCTTTCTATCCCGAATCACATATCTTTCTCATAATACTGAAGTCTAAAAAAAGAAGAAAAAAGAATCAAATCGCACCATCTCTGTAATAGGTAAATGCCTTTTTTTCTCCTGAAGTTGTCGGAATTATTCGTAATAGAATATTGGCTACAATTGAAGAGGTCTTATCAATAAAATTTACATTTATCCGAGATCTAGGCATAATTAGCAATCCTTTCTATAATCTATAATTAGAATTCTTTTCATTACCCTTCGGGGAAAATGATCCCACAAACAAAGGAATTGTACAATACGAAATAACATAAAACAGACTAATTCTAAAAATGTGGACCTTCCGCTCAAATTGTCCCATTTTGTTTGGACAAGGAGAGATATGAAATATTTGAATCAGATTGGATTTCATTACAATTTCGTAGTATACCAATGAACGGAACTATTACTATTTCATCTAAGATTTCATCTAAGTTGAATAACCAAGGACTTTCTTTTACTACGGATTTTGATAACTCGAGAAGTTTTGATTTGGTTATGATCCAAAGAGGAAAAAGAATAATTATTCCATGATAAAATAGAGTAGAGTAACCATCCGTTTTGTTTACATGACGTGTATACGTCATGCCATACAATGGAAATCAAAATCCATGGGACGATTCATGAATTTGTAATAGATCCATGGGGTAGCTGATGAGAGAAGTTGGTGTTGAGAAATAGGAAATTTGAAAGGAATTATTCCTATGGAACCATTGATCGGTCATACCTGTACTGCAATAATATGAATGACTCGCTATTCACTCGGTTTCTGGTCAATAATAAGATTATGTAGGAGAGATGGCCGAGTGGTTCAAGGCGTAGCATTGGAACTGCTATGTAGGCTTTTGTTTACCGAGGGTTCGAATCCCTCTCTTTCCGTTTCTGTTAATTCACCAACGTGACCGACCACAATGTATCAAATCAAATAACAACTGATACCATTATTCCAGCAATAAGACTTTTATTTGATAGAAATTCTCTATTCCAGAAATTCTCTATTCCTAATTACATTACTGCGGTACGTAAAATACAAATATCGGAAAGAACAAAAAAGAAAAAAAATCCTACTGCTGATCTATTTGTAATACGTGAATGAGAAAAATGCGGATCAAGGCCCTTAGATCTATTTACTTCGTCGAAAAGAGGGCAAAATTCTCTGAATCTTTCTTTGTTATTTTCGTTAGGTTCAAGTCTGGCGGGAATAATATTCTACGACTAACAACTCATTTATTTTCAAACCGATCCATTTACTATCTATTATTTGATTTACTAATCCTTTATATTGGAATGAGTCAATAGTCAAATGTTTTGGCAATTCCTCGGGGGGGGGTGAAGCAATATAATTTTGAATCAGAGCTTTCGATCTTTGTTTATCCTTCGTAGTAATAATATCTCGGGGTTTGCAACGATAACTTGGTATATCCACTATACGACCATTAACTAAAATATGTCTATGGTTAACTAATTGCCTAGCTCCAGGAATGGTCGAAGCCATACCCAATCGAAAAAGGATGTTATCCAAACGCATTTCAAGTAGTTGTAGTAAAACCTGACCTGTTGACCCTTTGGCTTTTCCAGCGATATGTACATATCTAACTAATTGTCGCTCCGTCAGACCATAATGAAAACGCAATTTCTGTTTTTCTTCTAGACGAATACGATATTGCGATCTTTTCCCAGAACGCAATTGGGTTTTAAGATCACTTCCGGATTTAGGTCTTTTACTAGTTAGTCCTGGTAAAGTCCCCAGACGGCGTATTTTTTTGAAACGAGGTCCTCGATAACGAGACATAAAGACTCCTTTTTTTATTTTATTGAAATTTCATTTTACAGAATAAATCTTAAATTAAGACTGAACTAAAGGATAAACAAAGCAAAGCTAAATTTACTGAAGTATTACAAAGTAGAATGAAATGAATTCTATTAATATCCGAATTTTTTGTATATGTATATATAGGAAGTTGAGGCTCCGTTTTATGATTTGTTCTGTAGAGATCTAATTGCTCCAATCCATTTTTTATTCATAGTTACAAGTTACCACGACATAATAGATCGGTGATCCAACATTTTGAGAAAAGGAGAGATTATCAATCATGGAAAAATCGATAGAGAAAAAAAAAGCCAGCTATCGGAATCGAACCGATGACCATCGCATTACAAATGCGATGCTCTAACCTCTGAGCTAAGCGGGCTCACATAACAGAAATAGAAATAGTATAACAAATAGAAATAGTGTATAGGAATTCAGGAAACTGCTGGATCTTAGCTTAGGGCTATTAGCTATTAATTTAATATGAACTATATAGTTCATAGTTCTATTGTTATATCTATATCATTATATATATATATCATTAGATATATTAGTTATATCTAATATTATTATTATTATTATATTATTAGTTATATTAGTTATAACTAATAATATAGAACTAGATATGACTAAATAGAATTAATAGAATTCTATTTTTCTAATAGATATTTTTCTAATAGAAATATATGACTAATTAGTATATGACTAATTAGTAGAATTTTCATTATATCATATTAATTACATTAATTATTATTTATACATTCTATTCTTTTTTTATGCATTTTATACATTTTATTTATATATTTATACATTATATTTATATTTTTTAATATTAATGAGAATTTCAAATTATAAATTATGATTATAAAAAATCTAATTATTTCTTAATATAAAATTTATTTATTTCTTAAAGTAAAGCAGTTATAGCAATAATTATAGCGTATAGCGAGCGGATCGGTCCTAAGAAAAGATAAGATAAGGATAAAGATACAATCCAAATTAGAATGAGACATTCTTCTGGTTTCATTCGGAAAAGGAAGAGATAGGACGAAAAAAAAGAAGAATGAATATCGACCGTTCCAGTATTCCAAATCGCACTGTAAAAAAGAAAGGGAGGGAGAAACATATATATATATGGGATATATCTATCCATATTGAATTGCGGATACATCAATGATAGAATCATTTCTGATTGAAACAAGGTTTATCCAATAGAAATAAACTGATAGAGGATCGCCAAAAAAATCAAATAGCAGCATACACTTTTTCGATATGGGAATCATTATCTAATGAATTCAACGGTTCCAAAATAAATGAAAGAGATGGGTGGAATTCCAACTGGATCTTGGTCTCAAATCAAAAGGGGATATGGCGAAATTGGTAGACGCTACGGACTTGATTGGATTGAGCCTTGGTATGGAAACCTACTAAGTGGTAACTTCCAAATTCAGAGAAACCCTGGAATTAAAAATGGGCAATCCTGAGCCAAATCTTTATTTTGAGAAAACAAGGGTTTATAAAACTAGAATAAAAAAAGGATAGGTGCAGAGACTCAATGGAAGCTGTTCTAACGAATGGAGTTGACTACGTTGTGTTGGTAGCTGGAATTCCTCTATCGAAATTACAGAAAGGACGGCCTTATATTTATATAATATATCTAATACGTACGTATACATACTAACATATCAAACGATTAATCACGACCCGAATCTATCGAATATATATATATATGAAAGAAAAAATTCAGAGTTATTGTGAATCCATTCCAATCGAAGTTGAAGGAAGAATCGAATATTCAGTGATCAAATCATTCATTCCAGAGTTTGATAGATCTTTTGAAAAACTGATTAATCGGACGAGAATAAAGAGAGAGTCCCGTTCTACATGTCAATACCGACAACAATGAAATTTATAGTAAGAGGAAAATCCGTCGACTTTAGAAATCGTGAGGGTTCAAGTCCCTCTATCCCCAACAAAAAGTCCATTTTACTTCCTAACTATTTATCCTCTTTTTTTCATCAGTGGTTCAAACAAAATTCACTATCTTTCTTTCTCATTCACTCTACTCTTTCACAAACGGATCCGAAGAGAAATCTTTGGATCTTATCCCAATTTGGATAGATACGATACCCGTACAAATGAACATATATGGGCAAGGAATCTCTATTATTGAATCATTCACATTCCATATCATTATCCTTACATTTATTAGATAAAATTTTTGAATACTTTACTTTATTTAATACTTTACTTTATTTAGATTTAGTCCCTTTAATTGACATAGATACAAGTACTCTACTAGGATAATGCACGGGAAATGGTCGGGATAGCTCAGTTGGTAGAGCAGAGGACTGAAAATCCTCGTGTCACCAGTTCAAATCTGGTTCCTGACACATGAATAATATATCGGATAGATATTCATACAAATTAATCGAGACAGATCAGGATATATATTCGTTAATAGTCAAGAGCATGATACATACTTATTCATCTAGCGTATAGATATATACCTCCATTTTTAGAGATGGGTAAAAAATATATGTATGGTTATGGTAAAGAACTAAAGTGGGATTATGTTCCCTTTTTTTTGTTTCTTTTTTCTTTCTTGTTTGTTCATATTGTGCTTTCTCTCACTCAAAAAGAGTGCTAAGTCTTCATATATATATATATATCAAAAAAAAAAAAAAATAAAAAAGTTTTAAAA